TGCCACGACTAGTCCGTAAATTGTTAAAGCTTCCATAAAAGCTAGACTAAGCAATAAAGTACCTCGTATTTTACCCTCTGCTTCTGGCTGTCTCGCAATACCCTCTACAGCTTGGCCCGCAGCAGTACCTTGACCAACCCCCGGTCCAATAGAAGCAAGCCCTACAGCCAATCCAGCAGCAATAACGGAAGCAGCAGAAATGAGTGGATTCATGGTAAGTTCCTCGTACCAAAAAAAAGAAAAGAAATGGTTAATGATACAATTAACCAATGAATTATAACTTTTTTTTTTTTTCAATTTTGCGTTCTTTGACTATTCTATATCCTTGAGTTCATTTGTTTTTTCATTCAATCACAGACGAAAAAAAAAAAGAGAATTCTATTGTAATCCATCTAAAAGCAGTTGGTTGGAAATATAATATAATATTAATATATAGGTAATATTAATATATAGGAAAATGATTCCTATATAACTATTGAATATCTAATATCACATATACATTTGTTTCTTCTATAACGTAAACCATATTTCATATTGAATCGGATTCTAGAACCATTCTTCGAAAACATACGCGGGGCTTATAGACATTAATATGAGTAGTTTGACCTTCATAATCTTTGACTTTTTACAATTCTGTAATATCGTCTATTTTTGCTACTCCGGCTCTAGATCGTATATACATACATAACGTATTTGTATCGACTATATTCCACAACCAAGTGGATTATCTTGAACCGTGCATGAATAGGATAAGCTTAAAAAAAGACTATTTCGAAAACTAGTCAATGATGACCTTCCATGGATTCACCTATATAAGCCGCGGCTAAAGTTGCAAAAATAAGAGCTTGAATACCACTTGTAAATAATCCAAGAAACATGACAGGTATAGGAACTACTAAAGGTACTAAAGAAACAAGAACAACAACTACTAATTCATCAGCCAATATATTCCCGAAAAGCCGAAAACTAAGAGATAAGGGTTTTGTGAAATCTTCTAATATGTTAATTGGTAAAAGGATTGGGGTTGGTTGAATGTATTTCCCAAAATAACCCAATCCTCTTTTGGTAAAACCCGCATAAAAATATGCTACTGATGTGGGTAAAGCTAAAGCAACAGTAGTATTTATATCATTCGTAGGCGCAGCTAACTCCCCATGAGGTAACTGTATGATTCTCCAAGGTAAAAGAGCACCTGACCAGTTAGAAACAAAAATAAATAGGAACATAGTTCCAATAAAGGGAACCCAAAGAGCATATTCTTCTCCAATCTGGGTTTTACTCAAGTCTCGAATAAATTCAAGGACATATTCGAAGAAATTCTGACCATCAGTCGGAATGGTTTGTGGATTCCGAACAGCTATGGTGACTGAACCTAATAAGATAGCAATTACGACCCAAGAGGTGATAAGTACTTGGGCATGGATTTGTAATCCTCCTATTTGCCAATATAAATGTTGGCCTACCTCTACACCCGATATATCGTATAACCCTTTGAGTGTTTTAATGGAAAATGGTATAACATTCATATTGTCCTCTGACGGAAATCGAACTAAAAAAAAAAAAGAATTATTTTGATTCAACCATCTCTTTTCGTTCTCAACTCATCTAAACCCATTAATCATATATTTAAGATACCAAGCAATCACATAACATAATATCAATATCCACAGTCCAGTACTTTTTATCTCTTTTTATAGTTCAGGAATAGTAACCGATCCAATAACTCTATGGAGTTACAAAATAATTACCTAATCCTATTATTCTTAATCATAATCAACGATTTCTTATATAGCTAGAACGACCCTCGCAAATTGCCGATACTAATTTGTTAAGAATCAATCGGATTGAAGCTATAGCGTCATCGTTTGCTGGAATCGAAATATCTGCGAGATCCGGGTCACAATTTGTATCGATTAAACAAATGGTCGGAATCCCCAAAATGAAACATTCTCGGAGAGCCGTATATTCTTCTTGCTGATCAACAATGATTACAATATCGGGCAACCCTGTCATATATTTGATCCCACCCAGATATGTTTGCAAGGTAGATAATTTTCTCTTCAATATTGCTGCATCTCTTTTGGGTAGAAGGTTGAGTTTCCCCATCTTTTGTTCTGCTCTTAAGTCCCTGAACTTTTGAAGTCTCGTTTCTGTAGTGGACCAATTTGTTAACATACCACCGAGCCATTTTTTATTAACATAATGACACCGAGCCCTTATTGCAGCTGATGCTACTAAATGCGCTGTTTTATTTTTGGTACCAACGATTAAGAAGTTTTTTCCCCTACTCGCTATACCAAAAACTAAATCACAGGCTTCCGATAAAAAACGAGCAGTTCTAGTAAGATTTGTAATATGAATATCTTTACGCTTTGCAGAGATGTAAGGGGCCATTCTAGGATTCCATTTCTTAGTACCATGACCAAAATGAACTCCCGCTTCCATCATCTCTTCTAAACTGATGTTCCAATATCTTCTTGTTATCATTTTTCCCCACACTTCCTTTTTGTTGTTTTTTTTTTTTTACAAAGAGACGAAGTACCTGAAAAAAAAAATAATAATTGTTCCGAGGGAACCTTCTACCGGGAATTGACCCTTGATGCACGGTCCAAACCATTAATTTCGTTTAATTACTTATTTGGTTTATTACCGAATCAATAATTGTTAAAGTAAAAAGAATGAATTTCCTCTTAGGAATCATTAAATCATGTAAATGATTGTTCTGATGTCTCGTAGAAATTGTTTGGGACGCAAGAACAAAATATTTCTCTATTCTATGGTGTAACAAAATATCTCTCACTTCCAAATCGAAAAGAGTCTTTTTTTTTCCAATGAATGTTCTTGCCTTGAACGGTACACTAATTTTTTGAATCCGGTACCAACCGGTATAATCCCTCCCAGAACAACGTTCTCTTTTAGGCCTTTCAACCAATCAATACGACCTCGTAGAGCAGCTTTTGCTAAAACTCGAGCGGTTTCTTGAAAACTCGCTTCGGATATGAAACTTTGAGTATTGAGAGATGCCCTTGTTATTCCCAATAAGATTGCTCGATAATAGATCGCTTCGTCCAAACCACGCCCCGCTCGTTCTGCTCGCAATAATCCGATTAATTCTCCGGGTGAAAAAACATTAGACATTCCGTCTTCTGAAACCAACACTTTTGATGTTACTTGACGTACAATAATCTCTATATGTCTATTATGGATTTGTACCCCCTGGGATCGATAAACCTTTTGGATCTTATTAACCAAAGAGATACGACTCTGGGCTATGGTTAGCTCGGCTCCAATCAAGAATCCCCAAGGGATTCCAAGAATTCTTGGTATACGTCCGTTCCAACCTGCAACTCTCTTTTCGAGGTTCATAGATATTGAATCAACCGAACGCACTTCTAAGACTTGTTCTACTTTTGGAAGACCCTGCGTTATGTCGCCAGATCTCGATTTTTCATATATAAATGTAACTAATGTATCTCTTTCATAAAATATTTCTCCATAATGGCCATGAACAGTTGCTCCCGGAGTGGCCAAATAGGGCTTAGCCGATCTTATAACTAAGGAGTCAAGATGAAGAATTAAAATTTGACCAGATTTTTTTATGTGTGGTACGTATTTAAATAGACACACATTTTCACAAATAAATTGTCCAAGGCTAATTATTGTGGATGTCTCTTCGCAATAATCGCGTTGGAGAAAGCACCAATTCAAGTGGAATGGATTCAAAATGATGTTACTGCAAGGATCAGGATTAAAAATCCTCCTATTTTCATCCATTAAACAGTATTTAAGTACTTGAAGTACTCGAAAAGCCTGTTTCAGATTGTCAAATAACAAATATTTCTTTAACAAGATCGGATTATGAGTTAGTAAATGGTAAGATGAATAAAAATTCGCTATTTTAGGTACAATAGTACCTAAGGGACCAAACAAATCCCTAATTGGAATTAGAGGATCCGATTCTTTTGTCACATTGTTATATTTTGATCCGTGTAATGGACCAATTTGAGAACAGTTGGATGATGACAAAATTATCAAAGATTGGCATTCCTTATTTCGATTCAACAACGTGCCAATACCAACAGTTCCTTGATGTTGGGTAAGTGATTGAATCTTCGATTTGGAATAAAAAAGATTGATATTGGTGCGATTTAATCCATTATCGGGAATCAATCCTGAACCTGATGTATCCTTCCTTTTTCCGGTATAGGAAATAGTGGACTTGACTAACTCAATTCTTATGAAATCGCGAATTAGATCATTTGCCCTTACCTCAACAAAAGAAGTATGAACCTCTTCTATAGAACCATTTACTTCTTGGTCCCAATTCAATACTAAGCAAGTCCGAACTAATTGAATACTTGTGCGATAAATTCCTCTAATTGAGTTGCTATTTCCATAAAGGATATAATTGACAACTCTAAGTCTAAGCTGGACATTATCTTTTTCCTGCAAGAGATCCTGAGGGAAAAGTGTTGCTAAATTTATCCCATCAGCTATTTCATATGTGACTACGTGCCGAACCAAAACAAAATATTTTTTTTTGGTAGGTGTGATCCGTTGGACATAGATCCAATTTTTCCATTTTTTTGATTCCTTAGAATTTTTTTTTTCCGTTCCTGGCGGTATCAAGATGCCTCTGTGCCTGGATATCTTATCTGTCTCCCCAGGAAAATGGATATCTCCAGAAAAGATTTTCACTTCAATACTTTTGTTTTTTCTCTCCACTCGGACTAACCCGCCTACTCGGCTTCTTGTATTTAAAGCAAGCCGTGTATCTACTCCAATGATACTATTGTTCCGGACCATTATGGGCGAAGATCCAGGTAAGATATGCACTTCCTCGGGAATGAAAAAAAACCGATCCACTTTAATTTGGTATTTCGGACGAAATTCTTTTGTTCCTTGATACTCAAGCAAATCCTCTTTTTTTATGATTGAATCTATCCCTATGGTTCCATATTTAGTAATTCCGGAACTGGTTCTTCTGTATCGTGGATCATCGAAATAAGCAAGAATACTATTTATACGTAAAATACCATTTATGGGTATTTCAATCGAAATACCAAAACAGGGTATTAGTTCTTTCTCTCTTTCTTGATCATATTGTAACGGGATGATGAATCTATTTCTTCGCCCTTTCGCCAAGAAATGAGAATTCTCTTGAAGAGTAGAAGGATATATGAAATTCCAATGACCGTTGGATATGATTCGATCAGATCTTGAATATTCAAGAACTTCCCTATCTTTGTTACCGGAAGTATCCAATAATTTCTGTCTTACTCGATTATTAGTCATTGAGAAGTCAGAGATATATCTTTCTTCGACAGAAAAAGAATGAACATTCATTTGATCTTGATCTTTGTGGAGCGAAAAAGACACTATACTAGATCTGCGCGGACCCCCCGATAACATCCATAAATGACTTGTTTTTGGTAATAGATGAACATTACCATACGTATATTCAGACGCATGGTAGACATCAGTACTCCAGTGCATTTCTCCCTCTGATTCAGAATAAATATGTTTTCGGACCCTCTCTTTAAAATGAAAAGTAAACGTTTCGGCACGAATCTCCGCAATCACTTGTTCTGATTCTACATATTGATCATTTTGAACTAAAATCAAACTTTTTGCTGGAATATTCACATTATGTATAATATCCCGACTCTCAATAGTTACATACAAGTCTATAGAACATAAAAAAGCAGGATGCCCATGACGAGTACGTGTGGGATGAACTAAATCTTCATTAAATTTGACTTTTCCATTGGAAGGAGCTCGTACATGTTCGGCAGTACCGCCGGTGAATACTCCACCGGTATGAAAAGTTCTTAATGTTAGTTGAGTCCCGGGTTCCCCAATCGATTGACCCGCAATAATACCTACAGCTTCTCCCAATTCGACCAGGTCGCCATGAGTGGGACTCCGACCATAACATAATTGACAGATCCAAGATGTGCTCCTGCAAGTAAGGGGGGTTCTAATATATATTGGTTGTACCCGAAAAGTTATGAGTCGATTGACAAGTCCAATCCCAATATCTTGATTTCGAGTGGCAATGCATCGTAGATCTATATATATATCGTCTGCTAATACACGACCAATTAGTGTTTGGACAAACATTTTTTCCGTCATCCCCTTCCTAGGACTCGCGGAAATACCTCGGATAGTACCACAATCCGTTCTACGTACAATAATGTGTTGAACTACTTCAACAAGTCTACGTGTGAGGTATCCAGCATCTGATGTTCGTACAGCAGTATCTACAACCCCTTTGCGGGCTCCATAGCAGGAAATTATATATTCCGTCAAAGAAAGCCCTTCGCGTAAATTACTTTGAATAGGTAAATCAATCATTTGTCCTTGGGGATCCGACATTAATCCTCTCATACCTACTAATTGGTGTACCTGAGATGCATTTCCTCTAGCTCCCGAAAAGGACATTAGATGGACTGGATTCGCAGGATCAGTCATCCGAAAATTAGGATTCATTTCTTGTCTCAAATATTCACTTGTGGCATACCATATCTCAATAGATTGACGTAATTTTTCTACCGCGTGTACATTCCCATAATGGTGGTCTTTCTCCAAAAAAAAACTTTGTTGTTCAGCGTCTTGGACTAACCATCCCTTAGAAGGGATTGTTAAAAGATCATCAATTCCTAATGAAATAGATGTAGCAGTGGCGTGATGGAAACCCAGAGCCTTCACTTGATCCAGGATATGTGATGTATATGCCATTCCGAAGTGATCTATTAATCTGCTAATAAGTCCTTTCATAGCAGTTCCATCTATCACTTTATTGTGAAAGACCAGATCGGCCCGTTCTGCCATAAGTACCTCCATATTCTGCTGAGTAGGATTCGACAATGGGCATGGGTCAATGATTCGAAAACTTCCTTTCCTCAATCTTGATTTACCTGGAAATTCAGGAATTATGATACCAGTGAAATTGGAAAGACCCGAATTCCTACGGGTATTGACTAATGTAATTTCTTAGTTTAGATAGCGTATGAGTAGGCCCGACAAAACCCCTGTATGGCTTCTTCTATTTCTCGATAAAAAGAAATATGACCAACAGTGGTTCGAATGTATATACAACGAATTTCTTTTTTCACATTTCCCACTATTAGATAGTGCCCATAAATATCATGATAAGTACCCAAAGACTCATATTGAACTTCGATGGGAACTTCTCGTGAGGCAATGACACGTTGATCTAGTCGCCACCGGAGCCACAAAGGACTATCTAAATTGATTCGTTTCTGTCGATAAGCTCCAAGTGCATCATAGGAACTACAAAAATGTGGTTCTTTCTCTTTCGTATACTTATAGTTTTTATTAACTGTTTGATAGTTTCTACAATTAGATGGATTATACCTATTTGCACAAATACCTTGACGATTTCCGAGCGTTAATACATAGAGTCCGATAAGCATATCTTGAGTTGGTACGGAAATGGGATCTCCAATAGCTGGAGACAAGAGATTCATATGCGAA